AGAATAGCTAATTTTTCATTTTCAAAAGAGAAAAGTGGAAAAGCAAATTTTTTTGATTTATTTCTATTCTAGATAGAATCCATACTTCACTTCAATAGAATTAATATTCTATATTAGAAAGAGATATAGGACAAGTCATGTTCATTTGTTTGCTTTTGTTTACCAGATAAAGTCAGGGTATATAGCAAAACCTATCACCAATCTATTCTCAATCGTGGGTACATATGTATTCTTAACATACTGAAACGACTACCATTATTCGTATTAAACCAATAACGATTGATACAAGCTAAATCTTCTAATCGGTAATTGGGCCAAAGAAATAACTTTAATTTAATCAATGGATTTTGATCTATATTAAGATCTTTATTTTCATTCAAAAATTTATTCCAGTTTTTTACTTTGTTCCCATTGCTAAATATTGGATTTCTATTTACAACATTCTTCATTTTTGAATTGAAAGAAATTAGAATTCTCCACTTTCGACGGCGTTTATACGATAAAATATTTTCAGGAACTGGTAAATTATAATAATTTTTGTCTCTATTTATAGTTATCCTTTGATAATGTTTTAAAATAAAAAGAGATTTATCAAAATTCCCCTTATTAACATATTTTTGTTCTCGGTATCCTTGATATCTTCTTTTTTGAACGAATAAAATAACTATGGTTTGATACATAATAACCTGACCATTCTTTTTTACAGATAGTCGAAAGGGTTCCATAATAAATAGCTCTTTTTTCATTAATTTTCGAAGAGTTAAATTCTTCTGAATTAGCATTGTATCCAGATTAAGTTCTTTCCTTTGAATAGAGGATAGAGTTATTTGTCTTGGATTTCCTAGTCGAAGCAAGAGACAATATACCTTGATATTTTCAATGGTTCTTTGGTTCAAAGTAAAATTCCACCTTAATTGAAAAAGTAAATACCTTTTCAGGAACAAATCTATTTCTGCTTCTGTATTGCTTTTGTATTTTTTTTTATTCTTATAGTTTTTTATATTGGATTGCAAATAATTTTCTTCAAGATCTTGAAGGTTTCCTTTATTTTGTTTATTTGATCTAAGATCGCTTTGGTCTGCAGATTTTTTTTCTTTTTTTTTTGTTAATTCAAAATCAATTTTTTTATTCGACAATATAGCCCTTTTTTGCTTTCTATTAGTGTTTTTATTTTTATTATCTCTTTCATTTAGATTTAAATTGAAAAGCAGCAATTTGCTTGGTATACCCCATGGTTTCATTTTATATGGATTATAAAGTAGTATAAATTCTGGGAAAAACCAAAGTTTGAAATCCAATATGGAATCACTTAATATTTTTTTATTCATTCCCATCCAATCATCAATTTTTTGTTTTTTATTTAGTGAATTGATTTTTGGATCAATCATAAGAAAAAAACTGTTTTTTTTATCAAAATTTTGAATTATTTGATAATTTTTAGTCCCGGTTTGAGTATTTTTATTACTATTGATATCGATCTTGATCCAAGTTACAATATCTATTGTCTTTCTAAGACAAAAATGGAAAATTTCCCAATCAAAATATTTTCTATCCGGATTTTTTTCCATATTCCTAATATCATTTTTTATTAAAAAATAATTAATAGGGCTATCTCCTAATTCAAATATTTCATAAATATTGTTTTTATGTGTGTTGTAATTATAAGAACTCGGTGTTTTTTGAAATGTTGAGCCATAAATAGACGGCTCCCTTTTATGTTCATAATTAATAAATCTATAGGGTAAAAGATTATATCTTTTATATTTTTGAAAATTTTCTTTTTCAGTTGGTAATGAATAGACTTTGTAATAATTTTCTTTTTTGTAATAAAAAAATTGATTTTTTTCATAAAAATACTGTTTGTTTAAATTTTGTTGTTGAATTGTATCACGTTTATTGATTCTATTTCGGCATCTTTGTGCTATTAATCTAGACCAAGTAATCGCAGAAAAATTGTATTGAAAATGACTTCGTAACCAGCTTTGCCATTGACTTATTTCATAATTTTTAGGTTTCTTTTGTTTTAATTCAGAATAAAATAGTTTTTGTGGTTCAAAATAATTCTTTAGTGAAGTTTTAAGAAACAAAGAAGTTCCATGATATTCAAGAATAGGTCTTAACTTATACAAGTACAAGTTAAGAGCGGGTATTTTTGATAATTTGTAAAAGACATATGCTTGTGACAAGGAGGCTAAATCATAAAAATTATGTGAATTCTTATTAAGAATATTATGAAGCGACTTTTTTTTTTTGTAAAAAAATGGAATTTGATTTGATTTCTCAAATTTTGTTTCATTGCTTTTATTATTGGAAATGCATTTTTCCATTTTTTTTTTGTCAAAAAAAAGTTGCATATTTATTCTACGAATAGTAATGATAGATAAAAAGAAATTCTTGCAGATTTTTTCAGTAATTTTTTTTTTTAAATAATCGAATTTAGGAACGACTCGAGTATTTCTTCTTTTTAATATTTTTAAAATATTTTTTTGTGATTTTAATC